ATTTCATTCATTAATAATTGAAGTAAAGAACCAATATAACCAATATAAATATGGGGGGGGGATAAACAGATCCATTTATTTACGATCGAATTATATTTGTTCAATACACCATTGTCAATATGAATTTAATGTTGAAAAAAAAAAAAATCAAATTAATTGAATAAATCAAATAAAGACTTGTGTTGGATTGGCACGACATAAAATAAATAAGAAATGTGAAGAAAAAAATAAGGAAGAAAAGGAAGAAGTGGAGAAAATCTTGGGTTTATTCAATGAATAGAAGTACAATAAGCAAGATTAACTCGTTTTTGTTGGTAAATTTTCAAAGCAAGAAAAGGTGGGTGTGAATAGAAAAAGAAAAGGGCAAATGTTGAGTAAAAAATTATACAAAGCTATATACTACTATATACTAGATACTAGATACTAGATACTAGACACTACCCTTTTGTATTTCAAAAATCTTTTGATTAATTCAAATAATTAATTCAAAGTTCTTTAGACAATTAATTCCGCTTTCTTAAAAATATCATGAACTGTTCTTGTGGGTTGAGCTCCCTTTTCAAGAAAATATAGAATAGCCGGAACGTTTGAATAAGTTTGATTCTTTATCGGATCATAAAAACCCACTCTCCAAAAATCTCTTCCTTCTCTTCGGGATCGAACATCAATTGCAACGATTCGATAGATGGCTCATTGGGATAGATAAGCAAAGCCCCCCCCCCCAGAAACGTATAAGAGGTTTTCTCCTCGTACGGCTCAAGCAAGAAAGAATGATTCTAAAATGATTGATTCAATTTTATCAAATTGAAATTTATTTTTCTGAAAATTAATTTATAATTTATATTTATAATTAATACCTAATATATTTATTTTATAATTAATATCTAATATATTTATAATTTAATATATTTATTATTATTTAATATATTTATAATATATATTTAATATATATATAATTAATATATATAATTAATATAATAATATATAAATATAATAATATATATAATTAATATATATAGTTATTAGATATGTTAGTTATTAGTTCTAATTTAGAATATATTCTAATTATATATATATATAATTATATTAAAATAATTATATTAAAATATTCTAATTAAATATTCTTAAATATTCTAATTAAAATTAATAATCTAATTTAATAATTTAAAATAAATATAAAATAAATTAAATATAAAATTTATATTTTATATAATAAAATATATATAAATAATATATATATATATAAACAAATATAAATATATATATATATAGAATATGTTCTAATATTATTATGTTCTAATATTATTAATTCTAATATTATTAATATTATTATAATTAATATTATTATATAAAATAATATATAAATATAAAATAATATATAAATAATATAAATATAACAAATATATAAATATAATAAATAATATAATAATAAAATTATATAAACCAAAATTATATAAAAAAAAAAAAAAAAAAAAAAAAATATCAATAGTTATATCATAATATAGTGATAATCATAATGGTCATAATGGTATAGTGGCAAACTGATCCATAAAAAAATCATGAATTAGACTATGATGGGAATTTTTTTATTTTTCCATAAAGAAAAAATGAAACTTCATTCATTTGGACTCATAACTCAAGTTGGGTAGCTCTGAAAGAATTCGAATAGAAATCCTTAGAATTTATTGAGTCGTCTGTAACCTTTTTTGTTTGTCTCATCTCAAATCTATTTGAATTTTAATTTTATTCCTTATTCTAATTCCTTTCCTTATTTTGATTCAATTGTTGAGACAGTTGAAAATAGTGTTTCCTTGTTCCAGAATCCTTAATCTTTGCTTTGTTGAATCGTTGGGTTTAGACATTACTTCGGTGATTTTACTCCTTTCAAAAGGGCAGCAACATACCCTTTCTTTCTATGGAAAAATTATACGAACGATGGATTCCCTTGTAATACACTTTTGATCAAAATAGTTTTCCCAATTCCAACAAGTTTTACTTTTTGATTTCAAATTGTTAGAATTTGAATCTTTCGATTTCTAAATTGAAGACATATTTACAAAGTTGGTCCAGCTTATTGATTGGCATTAACCCTAGATTCTTTCCCTCGATATGATAAATGAATCATTACTTTCTACTCGAGCTTCATCGTGTACTATTTACTTATTACTTACAACCCAACAAAATGGAATTCCTAGTGGAACAGAACAAACCATGTCGAGCCAAGAGCATCCTCGTTTCTATAGAGAATTCTATAGAGAATGGTGGATGTAAGAATCCACATAAGTGATCACGTCCTTCAAGTCGCACGTTGCTTTCTACCACATCGTTTCAAACGAAGTTTTACCATAACATTCCTCTAATTTCGAACCGGGATGGAATTGATTCAATATGGAATCATGAATAGTCATTGGCTCAATCGGTACATTTTAATACATTAATACATACTTTTTTTTTTTTTTTTTCTATTTTTATGGATAAAAAAGTCTTTATCCTAAGAAATCTCAACAAGAAAAGAATCAAAAATTACCCCCATATTTTAACCTATGAAGGAAACCCATTTATATTTTTTACAAAAAAAAAAAGAGGAAATCACTGTTGGTTAAGACCTATTTATATCTTCAACAAATTGTTTGGAACGACCAGTCATGAAAAAAAAAAAAGAATAAATCAGAACCAGAAGAGTATGATCTTTCCATATTCATCCATCAAATACAATGAACATTTGTTCCCAAGGATATGGGTAATTATGTATTTTAATTAAAGAATGACAAATTTTTGCACTTACACTTAATCAAAAAGACTTTGTTCACTAAAGACTTTGTTCACTACGGAAATAGAACACAAACAATACATAATACATATGGGTATAGAACGCGGTCATTTTTTGCAAATTTTGCTTTACTTTACGTTTTTTCATCAATCCCATTTTTTATTTTTTAAGTAAATTGAATAGAATATAGTATAGGAATTTCCTCCCCCCCCCCCCGAGTCGCTACATTAACTTACAATTTTTTTATTCATTTGAACCGGATACAAAAGTAAATGTAAATGGGTCAACAAATGTTTGATATTCCCAAAATGTTTGATATTCATATTTGAATTTTACTCCACCTCAGTTTCATTTTTAGGGGCTTTAATTTAAAACCAGTGATAGAATTATCTCCAAAAACCTCTATTCTTTTGTTTAGTCTCTACATGGACTGTAGAATACCCTATTCACTTACTTTAGGCTTTAATAAATGGAGAGATTTTTCGCATTTTGATTCTGAAGAATTGATCTGGGACGGAAGGATTCGAACCTCCGAATAACGGGACCAAAACCCGCTGCCTTACCGCTTGGCCACGCCCCATTTAGATTTCTATTTGACACTAATAAACATTATTCCCCTTTTTTGGACATTCGTCAATTCCAGACAATATGACAATAAAAATAAAAATAAATAAAATACATATAGGATATCTTGTTATTCCTGCTGGTATTCGATACATATAGATATGGAATAAAAAATTCATTGATGATTACATATAATTCAATTAAGATATTGTATGAAAGTGTAATTCCTTGTATTCTCATTTGAAAATTTGAGGATTTTGGGGGGAAGTTCAAATCAAAGAAAAAGAAGGCTTTTTTACCTACCTTCTTTCTTCATTTTCCCGTATATCAATAATTCAATAAAAACTAAATTATCTACAAAAACAAATGTTCGTTTGTTATGCTTAATATCTTTTTTAGTTTAATCTGTATCTGTCTTGATTCTGCCCTTTCTTCAAGCAGTTTTTTCTTCGGGAAATTGCCCGAAGCTTATGCTCTTTTCAATCCAATCGTAGACATTATGCCCGTCATACCTGTACTTTTCTTTCTCTTAGCCTTTGTTTGGCAAGCTGCTGTAAGTTTTCGATGAAGTTCGTAATACTATACTGAAAATATTCATGATTTATTCGGTAAAAAAAAAAATTTAACAATTATTGATAAGATCATATGAGTCTTACATTACAAATCCTCTATTAAAAAATAGAAATTCTTGTATATTGGATAAGGGCAGCGATAAATTTGGATCAGTCTATTTTCCCTTTCGTCCGCCCTTCCGGCAAGCAAGGACTCTATTAGATTAGGTTTTTCAAAAATACCTAATTGTTCAAAATACCTAATTGTTACTAATTGTTAATATTACAATAACAATTTTGGTAACGAAAAAATCAGAATCTTAATCACAAAAAAATTCATGAATTTTCAAATTCATTCTTTTTTTTTTTAGATTTAGAAAAAAAAAAAAACACTTAATTAAAAAATAAAAGAATTTGTTCTTTATTTTTTATTTTTTTTCATATTTTTGTATCATGTCAAATCAAAATAGTACATGTGTTACAACAAAACTCAAATGGATAATCTATTCCCCTTTACCCCAAAAATGATCTTATCTTGGAGATTGTGTAATGCTTACTCTCAAACTCTTCGTTTATACAGTAGTGATATTCTTTGTTTCTCTCTTCATTTTTGGATTCTTATCTAATGATCCAGGACGTAATCCTGGGCGCGAGGAATAAAAGACTAAGAGGTTTTTATTTTATCATTTTTCCTTGCGTTTTCTGAATATTTTTTTATGTATTCCATACATTTAACTATGATAAAATAAACCAAGGGATCGAGATTTTTCGAATTCAAAAGTATCAAGTGACCAGAGAAAGCGGAGAAAGAGGGATTCGAACCCTCGGTACGAATAACTCGTACAACGGATTAGCAATCCGCCGCTTTAGTCCACTCAGCCATCTCTCCTAATTTGGAATTGGGATTTTTTATGTTTATGTGACACTTAAAGTAACGATTGATTGATAAAAATCTGCCTTACCCTTTTTTTTTTATTTAATTTAAAAATAATATTACTTATTTATTAAATTAAACTTTTTTTATTAAACTTTTTAAATTATTAACTTATTATATTTTTATATTTTATTTATATTTTATATTATAATTTATATTTTATATTAATATTTTATATATTAATATATTTTATATATTAATTTTTATATATTAATTATATTAAATTAATTATATTAATATTAAATAAAATATTAACATAACATTATTTATTATTAACATTTATTATTAACATATAAATATTAACATAACAAATATATAATAAATATTATACAACAAAAAAGTATATAACACATGAGTTGAATAAATTTATAAGATAAGTTAAATAAAATAATAGACTAAGGACTAAGACCAATATTCCAATATTTAGAATATTTAGGACTAATATTATTATTTATTTTTTTATTTATTTTTATTATTATTAATTATAATATTTAATAATATTAATTTAATAATATTATTATAAATATTAATATTAAAAATATTAAATATAAATATTAAATTATAAATTTAATAAATTAAAATGAAAATTATAATTAAATATATTCATATAATTATATTTATAATATTATAATATTATTATAATTATAGTTATATTTTCTAATTTATAAAATATAAATAAATTAATTAATAATAAATTAATTAATTAATAAAAAAATAAAAAATATATAAGATAAGTATATATAAGATAAGTAAGTATATATAGGATAAGGAATATATACATAAGATAATATATATATATAAGATAAAGATATATAAGATAAAGATAATAATATAAGGATATAAGATAAGGCTAAGTTATAAAATAAGGGTATAAATATAATAAATATAAAATAAGGGTAAATAAGATATCTATGAATTTGACTTAACCAACAATTCAATTTTTATAACGATAATAATTTAAAACGGATATTTCAAATAGAAAAATACCTTACTTTTTTTATACAAAATTTTTTATTTTATTTCCACGGCCTAGCTAGGTACTAGCCAGGCCATTACTCCAATTGATCATTCATAAATCAATTTATTTATATTTATATTATTATAATTTAATTATATTTTATATTATATTATTATTATTTATATTATTATTATTTATATTATATTTATATTATTATTTATATTATTATTATTTATATTAATATTATATTAAATTATTAAATATTATTAATTAAATATTATTAAATATTAAATGAATTGACTAGAATATTCAATTTAACTTAACTTACTTAAGTTATATAACTTAACTTATTTATATTTACTTGTTTTGTTTTTGTTAAAGTAACAAAATTTGTTTGATCTGAAGACTTAAGAGCCATGATCCAAATTCATAGGATCTGACACTCAAAAAATTGGAAAATAAAGGTGGAGTTCCGGATTCTTGTAGAATTCCTTTTTATTTTATGTCCAACTTCAATAGCTCCTTCAAGTCAAAACTATTAGCAACGACTTACCATGAAACGAAAAGTATGACTCATTATTTTATAGTTAAATAAGCTTTATTCATCTATTTGGGATTTTTTCAAGTCCCTATCAAGACAGAATATGTGTCAAGATTCAAATTTTCATCATTCTGATACTATCTTTATAATGTCTCATTCTTTGTTCGACAAATAGTTCATTAATATGCAATAATTAAATTGTAGCGGGTATAGTTTAGTGGTAAAAGTGTGATTCGTCCTATTAACAACTTAAATAGTTAAAGGGTCTTTCAGTTAATATTCCAAAAAGAAACTTTATTTCTTAAAAAGGTTAATCCTTTACCTCTTAATGTTACATTTGAGGAAAAATATAAATTCTCGTGATTTGTATCCAAAGGCCAGTCATTTTTTAATTGACTAAAAAACATTGGATCATATGGAATCGCGAAGCATAATTTTTTTTTTTTTGAGTTGATTCAACTCTTCCAATTGAATGAGTATGAGTAAAGGGATCCATGGATGAAGATAAAATGTTTATTTCTAATCGTAACTAAATCTTCAATTTTTGTATTAAAAGGGGGATTGAAGCCAAACAGCTAGAAAATGGTGGCTTTGGTTTACTAGAGCCATCGACATATTGTTTCAGCTCGGTGGAAACAAAATTCTTTTTTTCCTCAGGATTCCGCGAATCGAAATAAGGAACGAAGTAACTAGACGGATTTGGTAGAATTTTCCTCTTCTAGAAGGATCATCTATAAAGCGAGTAAGAAAAGCTGACATGGATGTTATGGATCTAATTTTTCAGATTTATGATGAGTCCCTTTTCATACAGCATAAATTTTTTATATTTTTTCTTCTTGTATGCCTTAGATCTGAGAACACATTGATCTTCCATAAAGGAGCCGAATGAAACAAAAATTTCATGTTCGGTTCTGAATTAGAGACGTTAAAAATGATCAACCAACGTCGACTATAACCCCTAGCCTTCCAAGCTAACGATGCGGGTTCGATTCCCGCTACCCGCTCTATATCACTTTTATACATCCATCATTGATTCAAATGTGCATTCTTATTTACCAAAATCTTCCGCATGCAATCCAATTCTTGTTTTGTTTTTATCCGGATAAAAGAAAAAAAAAAAAAGAAAACAGGAATGAAAAACAAGCAGCGTCCATTGTCTAATGGATAGGACAGAGGTCTTCT